ATAATGATCTCCGTATAAGAGAGGATTCGAAAAATCCAAAACCGAAAGATCCCGAATCTAATGTATCGGATGATACACATCCTGATGATTCGGATCCTAAGCATTCGTATCCTAGGGGTACTCCTCCCCACATTGCGGCTTTGTGGGTTCTATGCGAAGATTGTAATCAATTAAATTATAAAAGATTGTTAAAAGAACGAAATAATATGTGTGAACACTGTGGATATCATTTCACAATGAATAGTCCAGAAAGAATCGAATTTTTGATCGACCCCGGTACTTGGCATCCTATCGATGAAGACATGGCCTCTCCGGATCCCGATCCTTCTGAATCGGATTTGAAGGAGGTTTCAGAAGATCCTGATAAATATGAATGCACGCTTGATTCTTATCAAATTGAATCGGATTCGGAGGAGGAGGACACGCCCTATGAAGATCATCTTGATTCTTATCGAATTGAATCGGATTCGGAGGAGGAGGACACGCCCTATGAAGATCGTCTTGATTCTTATCGAAAAAAGACAGGATTAAATGAGGCTGTTCAAACAGGCGTAGGTCAACTAAATGGTATTCCTGTAGCTTTTGGGATTATGGAGTTTGAGTTTATGGGGGGCAGTATGGGATCCGTAGTTGGAGAGAAAATCGCCCGTTTGGTTGAGTACGCTATCAATCAATCTCTACCTCTTATTATAGTGTGCGCTTCGGGTGGGGCGCGAATGCAAGAAGGAAGTGTGAGCTTGATGCAAATGGCTAAAATATCATGTGCCCTATTGGATTATGATCAATTCAATAGCAAGTTAGTATATATATCAATCCTTGCATCTCCTACTACTGGTGGGGTAACAGCTAGTTTTGGTACGTTGGCAGATCTCATTCTTGCCGAGCCCAATTCCTACATTGCATTTGCGGGTAAAAGAGTAATTGAAGAAACATTGAAGCAACCAATACCCGAAGGTTCACAAGAGGCTGAACCTTTATTCGAGAAGGGCATATTGGACCAAATCATACCACGTAAACTTTTAAAACACGTTCTGACTGATTTTTTGCAGTTCCACGGCTTCAATCCTTTGAATTCCAATTCAATCAAGTAGAGCACGCTAAATTCCATTATTTTATTTGTAGGAAACAAGTAGTTAGCTTATCGGAATCAAAGTAAATAAGAATTGAATTCTCTTTGGTGACCTAAGATCTAAGTGATAAAATAAGTCCAAGGAATATAGAATTAAATAAATGGACTTATTCTATCACTTAGATATCTAGATACTTATATAGTTAATAATAAGTACGAATTCATACTAATTACAATTCTTAATTATAATTAGTATAAATAAAAAATAGGATATTAAAAATAAAATAATAACAGGTACAAATAGTAAATCGAGGTACCCATTTTATGACAACTTTCAATTTTCCCTCTATTTTTGTGCCTTTAGTAGGCCTAGTATTTCCGGCAATGGCAATGGCTTCTTTATTTCTGTATGTTCAAAAAAACAAGATTGTTTAGATCTGAGGGGACAAAATCTCATCCGTTTTTTTTTGAAACTTAGACTTGTAACATAACACAGATTTTTATTTCGGGAAATATGGTATAACATGTGATTTCCGGCGAACATAAAGGAAAAAGCTCTTATGCATGCAGAAAATGATCTATGGGTAAATGAATTCTAGCTAGTTTCAAATAGATCAGGGACGCTGGATGCCTAAAATGTAAAGTTGGTGGATCTATATGTATATTGGGATCATATGAAGGGGATGTTATTAGTTTAGATCTAACCAATTTGATGAATTACTCCTAAAAGTTTACATCAAACTAGTACTAGTTTACATCAAACTAGTACTAGTTCACATCAAACTAGTACTAGTTCACATCAAACTAGTACTAGTTCACATCAAACTAGTACTAGTTCACATCAAACTAGTGCTAGTTGATGAGAGTTCTTTCGGAAACAAAAAAAATAAAGTCAAAATCATTGGGGGTATTCTCTCAATTCGAATAAAATGAAATCGGAGCAAGTATGAATTGGCGATCAAAACAGTTATGGTTAGAACTTATAACGGGGGCTCGAAAACTAAGTAATTTTTTTTGGGCCCTTACCGTTTTTTTAGGTTCATTAGGATTCTTATTGGTTGGAACTTCCAGTTATCTTGGTAGAAATTTGATATCTTTTGTTCCGTCTCAGCAAATCCCTTTTTTTCCACAAGGGATCGTGATGTCTTTCTACGGGATCGCGGGTCTTTTTATTAGTTCCTATTTGTGGTGCACAATTTCCTGGAATGTAGGTAGTGGTTATGATCGATTCGATAGAAAGGAAGGAACAGTGTGTATTTTTCGTTGGGGATTTCCTGGAAAAAATCGTCGCATATTCCTCCGATTCTGTATAAAAGATATTCAATCCGTTAGAATAGGAGTTAAAGAGGGTCTTTATGCTCGTCGTGTCCTTTATATAGATATCAGAGGCCGGGGGGTTCTTCTGTTGACCCGTACTGATGAGAATTTGACTCCACGAGAAATTGAACAAAAAGCCGCGGAATTGGCCTATTTTTTGCGCATACCAATTGAAATCTTTTAAGAAAAGGAACTGAGGCTGAAGAACGAATGTTTTCTCAGCCTCAGCAGGAGGGAAAAATGCAAGAATCCTGTTTTTTTCTATAACAGAACTTAACTGAAGTTTGGTCAGAACATTCAGTCGAGTCAAAGCCGACGTATATGGAACAACCATAAAACAAAACTCTTTTTTTGTGGTTTTTTATGCGTATCCAAATCCATGCAACTCAATTGAAACAAGTAAGAAATTGAACTACTAGATTTAATTCATCTCATATATCAAACGATTTCGAAAGAAAGAAATTTCTCTTTTTTTTTGAAGTTCAAAATTTGTTGGAAGTGATACTTTAGATGCAGATAAATCATATCTTGTAAATTATTTCCTTTTTGTCAATCGACCTTTTTTTTATCCTTTCATTTGTGTTCTTTACTAACCAATAATGGGTTTTCTTAATAATGATAACTGGTCCGTTTCTGTCTTGTTTTGCCGCTCATTTTTTTGATCATCACAATATCTTTCTCTCAATTATTCTATTCTTGACTATGGGGAATCATTGGAATTCTTTCGAAATATTTTTGATATTTTGATAGAAAAGGAGTTCTTTCGTCTCAAAATCACAATAATATTCATTCCTTAAAGGACTTCTTTCGGTCATTCATCGAAAGGAGACACTTGTTTGGGATTTGATGAATTGAGATATCTGGAAACAATATTTTTGATTATTTCTTCATTCGAATTCGAAGTGGAGTCTTAGTCTATTTCTATATTGTTTCTAGATTCAAACAAAATCACAAATAAAATAGATTCATAGGTTTCGTGTCTAGAACTCATGTTTGAAAGAAATATTCGATCACATAGAGTCGACAAATGAAGCGGGTTAATTAAAAATTCACAGGTGAAAAATGGCAAAAAAGAAAGCATTCACTCCTCTTTTGTATCTTGCATCTATAGTATTTTTGCCCTGGTGGATTTCTCTCTTATTTACTAAAAGTATGGAATCTTGGGTTACTAATTGGTCGAATACTGGTCAATCCGAACTTTTTTTGAATGATATTGAAGAAAAAAGTATTCTAGAAAAGTTCATAGAATTAGAGGAAATCCTCTTCTTGGACGAAATCATCAAGGAATACTCGGAGACACATCTACAAAAGCTTCCTCTAGGAATCCACAAAGAAACGATCCAATTAATCAAGATACACAATGAGGATCGTATCCATACGATTTTGCACTTCTCGACAAATATAATCTGTTTTGTTATTCTAAGCCTTTATTCTATTTTAGGTAATGACGAACTTGTTATTCTTAACTCTTGGGCTCAGGAATTCCTATATAACTTAAGTGATACAGTAAAAGCTTTTTGGATTCTTTTATTAAGCGATTTATGTATGGGATTTCATTCACACCACACTTGGAAACTAATTATTTGTTCTGTCTACAAAGATTTTGGATTTGATGATAATGATCAAATTATATCTTATCTTGTTTGCATTTTTCCAGTTGTTCTGGATAGTATTTTTAAATATTGGGTTTTCTCTTATTTAAATCGTGTATCTCCGTCACTTGTAGTTATTTATCATTCAATGACTGATTGATAAATGATCCACCGATATGAATCTAATTAATTAGAATGTTTCTTACTTTGTAGTTCTACATAAGCATTAAAAACTTTCTATCCGGGGGATTTTCATCCTATAGTATTTCAGTAAAATGATTCCAGTAATATAGCAGAATCGTGGATAGGGAACTATATTAGCGACCTACCCAATTTATTGTAGAAATTTTCGGATCAATGATTAGACCATGCAAACTAGAAATACTTTTTCTTGGATTTGGATAAAGGAACAGATTACTCGATCTATTTCCATATCGCTCATGATATATATCATAACTCGGACATCCATTTCAAGTGCATATCCCATTTTTGCACAGCAGGGTTATGAAAATCCACGAGAAGCGACTGGGCGTATTGTATGTGCCAATTGCCATTTAGCTAATAAGCCCGTGGATATTGAGGTTCCACAATCGGTACTTCCTGATACTGTATTTGAAGCAGTTGTTCGAATTCCTTATGATAAGCAAGTGAAACAAGTTCTTGCTAATGGTAAAAAAGGGGGTTTGAATGTAGGGGCTGTTCTTATTTTACCGGAGGGGTTTGAATTAGCTCCTTCCGATCGTATTTCTCCCGAGATGAAAGAAAAGATAGGCAATTTGTCTTTTCAGAGCTATCGCCCTAATAAAAAAAATATTCTTGTGATAGGGCCTGTCTCTGGTCAGAAATATAGTGAAATCACCTTTCCTATTCTTTCCCCCGACCCCGCTACTAAGAAAGATGTTCACTTCTTAAAATATCCTATATACGTAGGAGGAAATAGGGGAAGGGGTCAGATTTATCCCGACGGAAGGAAGAGTAACAATACAGTTTATAATGCTACAGGAGCGGGTATAGTAAGTAAA